AAGGGTAAAACCCAAGCCAATGACACGATAACTCCAATAATCCAATCGCTGAGTCAATTGATACCTGTGATAATTTCTAAACGAAAAATTCATGTATTGGGTCTCATCAAAAGAAAATGAACTAATTAATAAATGATTGGTTTTACCGAAAATATCTATCTTTCTTCTAAACGTAATGACCAGGAGAGTTATGGATAATAATGATCCACATAAAAGAGCTGCATAGCTCAACAACATCATACTTACGTGCATCATTAACCAACGGGATTGGAGAGCAGGCACTAATATTGCGGATTGATGCATTTTAGTTAAAAGACCCGAAGTGGCAAAGCCTTGGGTCAAAATAGCGCTTGGGGCGGTTATTTTACTGAAAAAATTCTTATAGTTTCTAAAATATGGAACTATATGAATAAGGGAGAAACTCCATGAAAGGAACATTAATGATTCATATAGATCACTTAATGGTACATGTCCCGAATCAATCCAACGAGTAACTAATAATCCTGTTATACAGAAAAAAGTAGCTATCATGCCTTTTTCTGACGAATCACATAGTCCTACAATTTCATAGACCAAGGTCATCAGATGAGTAGGAATCACAATTGAAATGATCGAAAAAGATATGTGAGTTAATATATGTTCTAAAGTTGCAAATATCATAAACAATCATTTTTTGTTTTTATAGTTATAAAAAAAGGGAACCCTTCCTTAATTACCGAATGTAAATATGGTATCAAATTAAAGGATCCGTTGTGTCCTTTTTTGTTTTAGAGAATGCCGCCACTCGGACTCGAACCGAGATGCTCTAGCACTGCTTCCTAAGAACAGCGTGTCTACCGATTTCACCATGGCGGCTTGTTCGAAGTAATACTAACTCATGCATATTCAATCGTCGATATTGAGAGGTTCAATGCAATTGCAATAGATGATTATTGAATCAATCGAAGAATAGCCATTCAAGTCAATATTTGAAGGTTCCATAATTGTTACTAGCTTACCTTAAAGCTTAGTAATAGTGAATCGATGGGGAAAATGGCAATCCCCATCTCGCAAATCATATAAAAATGCACTCTATTCACTATATTGAACCTTGTATCTTGCGTCTAATAACGCCCTTTTTTCAAACAAAACACAAATAGTGCCATTTTGAGGGCCCAGTATATGATACAGAATCATTAATTTATCCAATCATTGATTGATGTTGATTTAGATCATTTGAAGGGTTTCTTATCACATTATTATTTATTCTTTGCTTTTTTTATTTCATTTTTTTTGTCGTACAAAAAAACCTTTTGAATAACCGGTAGAAATGGATTTAGCTAAAGAAAAAGCTTTTACCGCTGCCCAATATCCCTTTCTCTTCCAAAAATTTCTACGAATATGCTTTTTTGATATAGAAGTACGTTTTTTTGGAACCGCCATGCAAAAATGAACTTTTCTAAGTTGAATGTGAAAGACATGTATTGTTCAAAATAGATCATTAATTCTTTCTATTCATATATCTATTATTTAGTTTATAGATTTTCTTCATAACATACAAATATGCGCATATAGCATATAATAGGGACTCAACTAAATTATTGCTAGGGACTCAAACTCAAGTTGGAGAATAAAAAGAAAGGAGATTCGATTCGCTAGGTATAACTCTCATAGAAAAAAATAGTTATCTTTTTTCTCTTTTTGAAGTATTCATTATCATTATTATTGCATACAATGAAAATCTCAGAAGAAAGAAAATTGTACTAATTGTTTCATATCTCCATTCATTAGGATCGATGGTATCAACTACCGATGAAATCGACCCCCGCAGATAAATAATATAAAAAGAAAAATAAATAAAATAAAAGGTTACAATTCCTATCTCAGTCTATTTCAAATAGACCATATATATAACCTACATATACCTACCGTCGTAATACATTTAATAACAATAACCAGAAATTCATTACCTACATGAGATAAAACAATAAGATTTTCTCTACCAATTGATCCCATTAAAGCATAGCGCCCCCACGATTCAAATAATACTTTTGTTCAATGATCCATTACTTGAACATTACTTGAACTTGATTAAGGCAATTTAAGTAACCTCTTACTTCACCTTCTTACTTCACCCATATGGGAGGTTACAAGTATCATAGAATTTCCCACAAGTTCTGGTGGAAGCCAATCAATCAGTTTCAAATGAAATTGAAATTAGTTAATGATTTTGGATAAAAGATCTTGTTGGGTTGAGTTATTTGTGAATCTCATGATCCATATCAAAAGCTAATAATTACTTCACCCCTAGTATTAAGCAATAATTTGCTTAATTATATCATTTGACCAATTCAATTGTAACTCCTTGGGTCAAATTTTAAATAGTCGAGGAAGAGCGAGATTAATGAAAAAGAATATTCTTTTCGTATCCTTATTTTGGTTTGTGTTTTAAAAAAAAAATAAATAAGAACTGGTGATGAATATGAATTGGGAACAATAATTAATATAATTAATTAGAAGAAAATAGAGGAAAAAGGTTTGATTTAATTTTATTATTATGGTTATGGAACGCACATATCAATATGCATGGATTATCCCTTTCGTTCCGCTTCTAGTTACTATGTTAATAGGATTGGAACTCCTGCTTAATCCGACAGCAACAAAAAATATTCGTCGTATATGGGCTTTTCCCGCTGTTTTATTGTTAAGTATAGTTATGGTCTTTTCCACCAAGCTGGCGATCCAGCAAATAAATGGTAGCTCAATTTATGAATATCTATGGTCTTGGAGCATCACTAGTGATTTTTCCTTAGAATTCGGCTACTTGATTGATCCACTTACTTCTATTATGTCGATATTAATCACTACTGTTGGAATCATGGTTCTTATCTATAGTGATAATTATATGTCTCATGACCGAGGATATTTGAGATTTTTTGCTTATATGAGTTTTTTCAATACAGCGATGCTGGGATTAGTTACTAGTCCCAATTTGATACAAATCCATATTTTTTGGGAACTAGTGGGAATGTGTTCCTATCTGTTAATAGGTTTTTGGTTTACCCGACCAATTGCAGCAAATGCCTGTCAAAAAGCGTTTGTGACCAATCGTGTGGGGGATTTTGGTTTATTATTAGGAATCTTAGGTTTTTATTTAATAACAGGTAGTTTCGAATTTCAGGATTTATTCGAAATATTCAATGATTCGATCATTAATAACAATGAGATGAATTCCTCATTTGCTACGCTTTGTGCCTTCTTATTATTCCTCGGTGCAGTTGCTAAATCTGCGCAATTCCCACTTCATGTATGGTTACCTGATGCTATGGAGGGACCCACTCCTATTTCGGCTCTGATACATGCGGCTACTATGGTAGCCGCAGGAATTTTTCTTGTAGCTCGGCTTCTTCCTCTTTTCATAGCCATACCTTACATAATGAATATCATATCTTTGATAGGTGTAATAACGGTACTATTAGGAGCTACCTTAGCTCTTGCTCAAAGAGATATTAAGAGAAGTTTAGCTTATTCCACGATGTCTCAATTGGGATACATTATGTTAGCTTTGGGTATAGGTTCTTATCGAGCCGCTTTATTCCATTTGATCACTCATGCTTATTCTAAAGCATTATTGTTTTTAGGGTCTGGATCAATCATTCATTCCATGGAACCCATTATTGGGTATTCTCCGACTAAGAGTCAGAACATGGTTCTTATGGGCGGTTTAACCAAATATATGCCAATTACAAAAACAACTTTTTTTTTAGGTACACTTTCTCTTTGTGGTATTCCACCCCTCGCTTGTTTTTGGTCCAAAGACGAAATTCTTAATGATAGTTGGTTGTATTCACCGATTTTTGCGATAATAGCTTTCTACACAGCAGGATTAACTGCATTTTATATGTTTCGTATGTATTTACTTACTTTCGAAGGGCATTTACGTAGTCATTTTCAAAATTACAGCGGACACACAAATAGTTCCTTCTATTCAATATCCATATGGGGGCAAGAAGGTTCCAAACCTGTTAGCAGCAATTTGCTTTTAACAACAAGGAATAATAATGACAAGTCCTCCTTTTCCAATTGCTCGTTTTCTAATACATATAAAATTGCCGGTTATGTCAGAACCATGCGATCATCTTTTAGTACTCATTTTTTCAAAAAAGACTCTCATACTTTACTATATCCGCATGAATCGGACAATACCATGTTATTTCCCCTGCTTATATTGGCCATATTGACTTTGTTCGTTGGATGCATAGGAATTAATTTCGGGCACGAAGTAATGGAGGTTGACATATTATCGAAATGGTTAACCCCATCGATGAAACTTTTCCATCAGAATTCAACTGATGAAGATTGGTATAAATTTTTGACGAATGCATTTTATTCAGTTAGTATAGCCTACTTCGGAATATTTATAGCATCTGTTCTATATGGGTCTGTCTATTCAGATCGACAAAATTTGTACTTAATCAATTCATTTGCTAAAATAGATTCTAAAATGAGAATTCGTTTAGAACAAATAATAAATGTCATATACAACTGGTCATACAATCGCGGCTACATAGACGTTTATTACGAAAAAGTATTCATTAGGGGTGTACGAGGATTAGCTCAACTAACTCATTCTTTTGATCGACGAGTAATTGATGGAGTTACTAATGGGATTGGCGTTGCAAGTTTCTTTCTAGGAGAAGGTATTAAATATATAGGGGGGGGTCGAATTTCCTCTTATCTATTCTTATATTTAGCTTGTGTATCAATAGTCCTACTAATTTACTATTACTATTTTTTCTAAATAGTCTTTTTATTAAAGCTAAAATATTTCTATAGTATATAGAAATAGATCTTTCATAACCCGAGTTCTTAGAAGTAAGAGATAAGAGGGACCTATAGAAAATGTGGTTAGAAATCCATAATAAAGTCCGACCATAACGACCGAATTAAATATATTCATCCATAATAATAATAGATTACCGAGTAGACTATATTTCAAAATCATTCATTAACCTCCCCTT